ATGATTCCGTACTACAATTCGGTGGAGGAACTTTAGGGCACCCTTGGGGAAATGCACCAGGTGCCGTAGCTAATCGAGTAGCCCTAGAAGCATGTGTACAAGCTCGTAATGAGGGGCTTGATCTTGCTACTGAGGGTAATGAAATTATCCGTAAGGCTTGCAAGTGGAGTCCTGAACTGGCTGCTGCTTGTGAAATATGGAAGGAGATAAAATTTGAGTTTGCTGCAATGGATACTTTGTAATCCAGTAATGTAATCCACTAATTGCTGTTCAGTCTTTTATCTTAATTGATAATTGAATTGGTGCAATTAAAATAAACTCGGCCCAATCTTTTACTAAAAGAAAGGATTGAGCCGAAAACCAAGATTCTATTATATTTCTTTTATTTACTTTTTGGGGGAAGAAAAAACAAAGCCTTTTTATTCTTGTCTTGGATTCACAATTCATCTTCGAGAACACCCTCTTTCGTCCCTTTACTTTAGGATTCAAAGGGAGGCTATATCGGGACTATGTCATATGGAGTACTCCGGGTTCTCGCAAAAAGGAATAATTTCTTTCAACCCCCACTCCTTATTAGTTTTAGTAGTTAAATTAGTTAATAATCTTAGTGATTGGATTGCTCTGCTTAGTTTGATAGGAAATAAACTCTTTCAACGATTACATTTAAAAAAAAACGCACACTCTCTCGGTATTGTCTTTTCATATAAATAGGCAAAAGAAAAGAAACTCGGGGAAACAATCAGGCTTATTGTTCTATGTATTTTGATATTCAAAATTTGTAAAAGAAACGGGGTTCAGTTGCATTTCGAGACTGTTATCGATATAATAGGTAATGCCTCATTAGAGGGTAGATGTAGATGGAAAACAGGAGCGATTGACAATCCTAACACTGGCGTTCTATAAAACAAATTGAATTGACTCTTTCCCCTTGACAACGACAACATTTCCGATTCAGTCTATTAAATGGATCTCCGAATAACGATGCTCTCTAGGGACGTTATACTTTCTATTTTTAATATAAATAGAAATAAAAATATTATAGTGATGCAGGTAGTATATGACCAGAAATACTTGTTTAGAACTTAATAGATACTCTGTCTTTGTAGTAACCCTTTCCGATTCTAGCTGCCCTTCTCTTAATGATCTTAATAAGAATGCAAATGAGAGGGGTTTACGTATTGTCCGTAGTTTGGGTTTTGATTCAGCCAGCACGAATAGTAATGAGTTAACTAATTTAACTAGAAGTGAAAGTTCTAAAGAATCGGATGGAAACGGAGCCTTTAATGAATCGTCATCGGTTGAAGTCGAAATTGTTTTTGTTATTCAAAAATCCGATGACGATGAAACCTTTAATGAATCCGAATCGGATAAAAACGAGGGCTTTAATGATAATGAATCTAAATCGGATAAAAAAGGGGGGGTTGATGAATCGGAAAAAGAGTCCGAGACTGAACCGCAACAAGAGTACGAAGATGTTTTCGCACCGTACTTACATCTGTGGGATGGTTGCGAGAAGTGCGAAACGGCACATTTAAAAGAAAATTTACTAAAAGAAATGTATATTTGCGTCAACTGTGGGTCCCATCTGAAAATGAATAGTTCAGACAGAATCGGTATTTTGCTCGATCCAACGACTTTTGATCCTATAGACCAAAAGCTGAACTCCATTGATCCCATTGAATGGGATTCAGAGGAGGCTCTTTATGCCGACAGAAGATGGAAAGTTAGAGATAAAAAGCTACAAAAAGAATGGGATTCATACGAAGAAGAAGTTGTTCAAAAATGGGATTCTTCAGCCAAAGATTCGGACGAGTACTGGGATTTTGATTTATATGATTTATATCAAAAGAAAAGGGATCCTGGGGAAAGGGAGAGAGCTCCAGAAAAAAAAACTAAGGAAGGGGGTTCGTCTAAGTTTAGGGAACAAATCCTTCAGGTATATCCGGAAGTTCTCCCTAATGAGTCTGAGGAAAAACTCCTTGAGAAGTTGAAGGAACTCCCTGACGAGTTTCATCACGAACTCCTTGCGAAGTTGGAGGAACTCGAACTCCAACGTAAGTCTCAGGAAGAACTCCTTGAGAAGTCTCAGCAAGACCTCCTTGAGAAATATCACCTCCTTGTCGATAAGTCTCAGCAAGACCTAGACCTCCTTCAGAAGTCTCAACAAGACCTCTTTGAGAAGTATCAGCAAGACCTAGACCTCCTTGAGAAGTCTCGGGAAGAAGTCCTTGAGAAGTTGGAGAAGTATCGGAAAGTTCTCTCTGAGTTGTCCAAGGACGCAATTTTGGAACTTAGTATAAAAAGTATTGAGCGAGTTGCTTTGGAGGGCGACTATCGCGAATGGGTTAGACAGAAGACGGGAAAAGTTCCTGAAAACCAATTCCTTGAGGATGACAAAGAAAAATTACAATTCGATCGTGAGCAAGCAGAATTAGAAATCGAATTATCGGAATTAGGAATAGGATTCGAATTATCGGAATTCAAATTCGAATTCTTCGCTGAATTGGGAGCGGAGGACCCCCCTGAGAAAGAAAAATGCCAACAGTCTATAGAAAAGTATATAGAAGAAAAATTCCGCAAGCTGTCTAAGGAAAACCTTATTACACTTTTCAGAATTTTGATCAGAATCTGTAAAAAACTCCCATTCGATGGTGAGGAAGAAGAATTCGAATTATCGGAATTCGAATTAAAATTCTTCGCTGAATTGGGAGCAGAAGACTCCCCTGAGAAAGAAAAATTCCAACAGTCAATAGAAGAAAAAAAGTATATAGAAGAAAAACTCCACAAGATATCTAAGGAAGATCTTGTTACAGTTTTAAGAATCTTGAAAAAATTCTTTGAGAGGCCTCCGAAATTCGATAGGTATAAATCGGAAAAAAACTGGCAAGATTTCGATTTAGAGGAACGACTTCTTGAATCATGGGAAGTTCTAAAAGAACAAGAGCTTGCGGAGGTGAAGAAAAGCCCAGAAGATAAAGATGGGGAAGAAGAAAAACAAGAGGATAAAACTTCGAAAGATCAGGAAGGGGATTCATGCGAAGAGCGGAAGGTTACAAAGAAAAACAAAAAAGGGGAAGGAGGGCTTTCTAAAAAACGGAAGGTTATAGATAAGACATTTTCTATTATAGATAAGACACTTTCGAAGGTATGGAAGTTTGTAGACGAAATGGTGCAAAAAAGGGCTCAAGTGAAAAGTGAGAAACGCTTGTTTCACGGAATAGTAGAACCGGAAGAGGAAGAAGATATAGAGGATGAGCCTTATCACGACCGTCTTGCTCGTTATAAAAACGAGACGGGATTACTTGAAGCTATTCAAACAGGAAAGGGTGAAATTTATGGTCTTCCCGTACTATTTGGGTCTATGGAGTTTGGGTTTATGGGAGGTAGCATGGGATCCGTAGTGGGTGAGAAAGTTGCCCGTTTGATCGAACGTGCTACCAGTGCATTTATGCCTCTTATTCTAGTGTGTGCTTCGGGGGGAGCACGCATGCAAGAAGGGAGTTTTAGCTTAATGCAAATGGCTAAAATATCTGGGACTTTATATTATTTTCGACAAAAAAAAAATGAAAATAAAAAGCTATTCTATGCATCAATCCTTGCATCTCCGACTACTGGTGGGGTGCTAGCTAGTTTTGGTATGTTAGCCGATGTGGTTTTGTCCGAACCCAACACCTGCATTGCATTTGCAGGTCCAAGAGTAATTGAAGCAGTATTGAATGAAAAAGTACCCGAAGGTTCACAAGAGGCGGAACCCCTACTGGAAAAGGGTATGCTCGATGGAATCATACAGCGTAAACAATTAAAGCATTGTGTGGCTTGTTTATTCGATTTTCACGGTTTGTATTCTTTTCTTTACGGAAATTCCCACGATTAATATTTCTATTAACACGATAAAAAAAAGGACCTTCGGAAAAATGAAGAAAGGCTAAAGATAATTGAATGCTCTTTGCCTTGCGTATCTAATTATAATGTATAATTAAAAAGTCTTTCTATATCTTTTGGGTCTCGAGAATCCTAATTTTGATTAAGAATCTTTGTTGTTGGATTACATTGTAAGAGCTTTTCTCGAATTGGTAATGGTAAAAAACTCTTTACTTTAGAAAATGAATTTATTCAATTAAAATTAGAAGACAAGAATAGGGATAAAAACAAGAGACTAAGTATATAAAAAAAAAAGAGGAGCACTAAGAATAATAACGACCGAAAGTGGATTATTATACATAAATTTCGTGTAGAAATATGAGAAAATCCTTTTATTTAGTTCCTAATTCCTTGCACTTAATTATATTCTAAATACACACTTAGCTATCCTTAATATACGAAATGCGAATTCAAATTATTGTAAGATTAAGGTATCCTTATAACATAACAATATAACAATAACAGGTACAAATCTTAAATCGAGGTAGTCCATTTTATGACAACTCTAAATAACTTACCCTCCATTTTAGTTCCTTTAGTAGGCTTAGTATTTCCAGCATTTTCAATAGCTTCTTTATTTCTTCATGTTCAAAAAAACAAGATTTTTTAGATTCGATGGGGCAAAATCTTTTCTTATATATATATATTTTTTTCAATTCAAGACTTAGATAACATAGCTATTCTATTTAGTATAATATGATACAACAGGCCGCCCCGCACCCCCCGAATGGAAATAGCAGACAGAAGTCTTGTGCATGTGCAAAGATACTATATCGGGAAATGAATTCTAGTTTTTTTTATAGACATAGATAAAGAAAGTCAAATAAAATGGATTTAGGCCATTCTTCTAATAAAAAAATGAAGACGAGTTTAGTATGAGTTGTCGATCTGAAAATATACGGATAGAACTTATAGCGGGGTCTCGAAAAACAAGCAATTTTTTATGGGCTGTTATCCTTTTTTTAGGTTCATTAGGATTCTTACTGGTTGGAGCTTCCAGTTATCTTGGCAGAAATTGGATATCTTTTTGTCCGTCTCAGCAAATTCTTTTTTTCCCCCAAGGGGTCGTGATGTCTTTCTATGGAATTGCGGGTCTCTTTATTAGTTCCTATTTATGGTGCACAATTTCATGGAATGTAGGCAGTGGGTATGATCAATTCGATAGAAAAGAAGGAATAGTGTGTATTTTTCGTTGGGGATTCCCTGGAAGAAATCGTCGGATCTTCCTACGATTCCTTATGAAAGATATTCAGTCTATCAGAATCGAAGCTAAAGAGGGTTTTTCTGTTCATCGTATCCTTTATATGGAAATACGGGGCCACGGGGCCCTTCCCTTGATCCGTACTGATGAGAATTTGACTCCACGCGAAATGGAGCAAAAGGCTGCTGAATTAGCCTATTTCTTGCGTGTACCGATCGAAGTTTTGAAATGAACATGAACCCGAAGCGAAGAAATAGAATAAATGTTTTCGTCAGCAGAGAAGAAAGGAATGGATGCTCTTTTCTTTAGAATTTTTTTTTCTCTATTCTATAACCTAATTGAATAACCGAAGGGTCTTCAAAGCAAAAGAAAAGGTGCATTCGCGTCAAAGAAAAGCAGACGTATATGAAACACCAATAAAGTTACAACGAAACCCCTTTTCTAACCCAAACTAAAAAGGGTTTCTATGCGTATGTAGCGTATGTAAATTTACACTCAATTCAATAACACAATAACCAAAGAGGTTAGGAATATAAAATTGTAGATTTCTAAATATTTGAAATTTTGATAGAATAGAAAAGAAAGGCGGTTTTTTTTGTCTAAAAACTTTCCTTTACTTTAATAAATAATGGAAAAAATAAATACTATTTCTTGAATAAGATTTCTTGCTTGAAGTCGTTTTTTGGGACATTGCTCGAAAGAAGACAATTGCTTCGAATTTGCTCAATTGAAACATGTTGAAACAGTATTTTTAAACTTCAAAATTTACGGATGAAAAAAAAAAAAAAAACCATTCCCTACCTCGCATCTATAGTATTTTTACCCTGGTGGATCTCTATGTTATTTACTAAAAGCCTAGAATGTTGGGTTACTAATTGGTGGAATATCAGGCAATCCGAACCTTTTTTAAATGAGATTCAAGAAAAAGGTAAAAAAAGTCTGATAGAAAAATTCATAGAATTAGAGGAACTTCTTCTTTTGGACGAAATGGTAAAGGAATGCCCAGAAGTAGATTTCCAAAAGTTTCGTATAGGAATCCACAAGGAAACGGTCCAATTAATGAAGATACACAATGAGGATCAGATCCATACGATTTTACACTTCTCGCAAAATATAATCTATTTCGTTATTCTAAGCGGTTATTCTGTTCTGGGTAAGGGACAACTCGTTATTCTTAACTCTTGGTTTCAAGAATTCTTATATAATTTAAGCGACACAATAAAAGCCCTTTGCCTTGTTTTTTTAAGTGATATTTTTTTAGGATATCATTCGAAAGCCATTTGGGAATTCATAATTGTCTATGTCGTCAAAAGTTTTGGATATGATTATAATGATAGAATCGTATCCATTTTGGGTTGGATTTTGCCATCCCTTTTACATATAGCCTTAAAATATATGTCCTTCCGTTATTTCAACGGACTATGCCCGTCACTTTTAGTGATGTATACTGCAATGAAGGAAACGAAGGAATGAAAAAAGACCGGATCCAACGATACAATTATCATCTTTATTGCTTTATACACTACACAAAGCCAAGCGTTACTTACCCCTTGACTACCCTTCCGGTGGTTCTATACTCTATTCCAGTAAAACTTTTTTGGTAACTTTTTTGGTAATATAGTGTAATGGGGGGTCGGGAACTATACTAGTAACCCACCTAATTTTATTGTAGAAATTTTGAGATCAATGATTGGACCATGCAAACTATAAAGACCCTCTCTTGTATAACGAAAGAGATTACTCGATCCATTTCTGTATCGCTCATGCTATATATAATCACTCAGGCATCTCTTTCCAATGCATATCCCATTTTTGCGCAGCAAGGTTATGAAAATCCACGCGAAGCAACTGGGCGTATTGTATGCGCGAATTGCCATTTAGCTAATAAGCCTGTGGATATTGAAGTTCCACAAACAGTACTGCCTGATACTGTATTTGAAGCAGTTGTTCGAATTCCTTATGATATGCAACTGAAACAAGTTCTTGCTAATGGCAAAAAGGGGGCTTTAAATGTGGGAGCTGTTCTTATTTTACCCGAGGGGTTCAAATTAGCCCCTCCTGAGCGTATTTCGCCCGAGATGAAAGAAAGGATAGGCAATCCACCTTTTCAGAGCTATCGCCCCGCTAAAAAAAACATTATTGTCATAGGCCCTGTTCCTGGTCAAAAATATAGTGAAATAACTTTTCCTATTCTTTCTCCGGACCCCGCTACTAATAAGGGTGTTAACTTCTTAAAATATCCGATATATGTAGGCGGGAATAGGGGAAGGGGTCAGATTTATCCTGACGGGAGCAAGAGTAACAATACAATTTCGAATGCTACAGCAACAGGTATAGTAAGCAAAATAATACGAAAAGAAAAGGGGGGCTACGAAATA